TTAAAAATAAGCTAAATAAAGCTTTTGGGCTCATACCTCAAATATAAAGGAAATCCTTTTTTTTAAATTTAATAAAGTGCCTGATTAAAGGATTATTCTGATAGGATAAATTATGTAATTTTATTTACCTTTATTATATTTTATAGAATTAAACTATACCTAATAACTTCAAAAATTACTGTGCATCTTACACTAAAATATAAAATATAATTTTATAATATGAATAATTTCATTTTAGAATACTTAATTCTTATTTTTAATTCTTTTAATACATAACTCTAATAAAATATTTTTTTTATTTATTTTATTTTTTAGAACATTAATTTCTATTTCTTCTAACTCATGACTAGGATGCTGAATTGGTTTAGAAATTAATTTATTAAGATTTATCCCCCTTATTAACTCCCCCAATAATCTATTAAATTCAGAAGCCTCATTAAAATATTTTCTTACCCAATCAATTGCTTCAATTAATTTTTTATTTTCAATTTTATTAAGATTATTCTTAATAAAAAACTTATTTAATAATTTTTTTTCAATTATTATCAATTCATCATTATTAATAAAAATAGGTTCAGTACCTTTTCATTTTTGATTCCCTAATATTATAGAAGGACTTTCCTGATTTAATTGTTTTATTTTAATAACATGACAAAAAATTACCCCTATAATTTTATTATCTTATTATTTTAATTTAAATTTTTTATATTTTATTATAATATTTAATGTTTTAATTGGAGCTATTGGAAGATTTAATCAATCTTCATTACGTAAATTAATATCTTTTTCATCAATTAATAACTTAGGTTGAATAATTTCTTCAATAATTATTAGTGAAAATCTTTGAATAATTTATTTTATTTTTTATTCAATTTTTACATTTATTATGTGTTTTATATTTTATATTATTAATATTTTTTTTATTAACCAATTATTTTTTTTTAATATAAATTTTTTAATTAAAATTTCAATTATAATTAGTTTTTTATCTTTAGGAGGTTTACCCCCTTTCATAGGATTTTTCCCTAAATGACTTGTTATTAATTATCTTTTAAATAATAATTTTTTTATTATTTCTTTTATTTTTGTTATATCAAGATTAATTTTATTATTTGTATATATTCGTATTATTTATTCTTCTTTATTATTTTTCTCTTTTAAATTAAAATGATTTAAAATTTTTATTAAAAATAATTTTTTAATTTCTATTTATTTTTTTAATTTTATTTCTTTATTAGGTATAATTATTAGAACTCTTTTTTTCTAAGGTTTTAAGTTAATATAAACTAGTAATCTTCAAAATTATCTATAAAGAAATTTCTTTAAGCCTTAGTATTAATTACACCATAAAATTTGCAATTTTATATCATTATTTGAATATAAGACTAATAAAAGAGATCATATCCCGTTAATAAATTTACAATTTATCGCTTATAGCTCAGCCATTTTATTTGCGAAAATGACTTTTCTCTACAAATCATAAGGATATTGGAACTTTATATTTTATTTTCGGAATTTGAGCAGGAATAGTAGGTACTTCTTTAAGTTTATTAATTCGAACTGAATTAGGTAATCCCGGATCATTAATTGGAGATGATCAAATTTATAATACTATTGTAACTGCTCATGCTTTTATTATAATTTTTTTTATAGTAATACCAATTATAATTGGAGGTTTTGGAAACTGATTAGTTCCTTTAATACTAGGAGCTCCTGATATAGCTTTCCCCCGAATAAATAACATAAGATTTTGACTTTTACCCCCCTCTTTAACTTTACTTATTGCAAGTAGAATTGTTGAAAATGGAGCAGGAACAGGATGAACAGTTTACCCCCCACTTTCATCCAATATTGCTCATAGAGGATCATCTGTTGACTTAGCTATTTTTTCTTTGCATTTAGCAGGAATTTCTTCAATTTTAGGAGCAATTAATTTTATTACAACTATTATTAATATGCGAGTTAATGGTATATCATTTGATCAAATATCTTTATTTATTTGATCTGTTGGTATTACTGCTCTTTTATTATTACTATCATTACCTGTTTTAGCTGGAGCTATTACTATACTTTTAACTGATCGTAATTTAAATACTTCATTTTTTGACCCTGCCGGAGGAGGAGATCCTATTTTATATCAACATCTATTCTGATTTTTTGGTCATCCAGAAGTTTATATTTTAATTTTACCTGGATTTGGTATAATTTCTCATATAATTTCCCAAGAAAGAGGTAAAAAAGAAACTTTTGGTTATTTAGGAATAATTTATGCTATAATAGCAATTGGTCTACTTGGATTTATTGTATGAGCTCATCATATATTTACAGTAGGAATAGATATTGATACTCGAGCTTATTTTACATCTGCTACTATAATTATTGCAGTACCAACAGGAATTAAAATTTTTAGTTGATTAGCCACTATTCATGGAACTCAAATTAATTACAGACCATCTATATTATGAAGATTAGGATTTATTTTCTTATTTACAGTAGGAGGTTTAACAGGAGTTGTTTTAGCCAATTCATCAATTGATATTACCCTTCATGATACTTATTATGTTGTGGCTCATTTCCATTATGTTTTATCTATAGGAGCTGTATTTGCTATTTTTGGAGGATTTATTCACTGATATCCTTTATTCACAGGATTAGCAATAAATCCTTACTTATTAAAAATTCAATTTATTTCAATATTTTTAGGAGTTAATTTAACCTTTTTTCCCCAACATTTTTTAGGTTTAGCTGGTATACCTCGACGTTATTCAGATTATCCTGATACATTTATTTCTTGAAATATTTTATCATCTTTTGGATCATACATTTCTTTATTTTCAATAATTATAATAATACTTATTATTTGAGAATCAATAATTAACCAACGTTTAATTCTTTTTTCATTAAATATACCTTCATCTATTGAATGATATCAAAATTTACCTCCAGCTGAACATTCATATAATGAATTACCTATTATAAGTAATTTCTAATATGGCAGATTATATGTAATGGATTTAAACCCCATTTATAAAGGATTATCCTTTTTTTAGAATATGGCAACGTGATCTAATCTTAATTATCAAAATAGAGCTTCTCCATTAATAGAACAAATTATTTTTTTTCATGATCATACCTTAATTATTTTAATTATAATTACAATTTTAGTATCATACTTAATAATTAGTTTATTTTTTAATAAATATATTAATCGATTTCTCTTAGAAGAACAAATAATTGAATTAATTTGAACTATTTTACCAGCAATTACTCTTATTTTTATCGCATTACCATCATTACGACTTTTATATTTATTAGATGAATTAAATAATCCTTTAATTACTTTAAAATCAATTGGTCATCAATGATATTGAAGATACGAATACTCAGATTTTAATAATATTGAATTCGATTCATATATAATTAAATCCGATAATTTAAATAACTTTCGATTATTAGATGTTGATAATCGAATTACCTTACCTATAAATAATCAAATTCGTATTTTAATTACAGCTACTGATGTTATTCACTCATGAACTATCCCGTCATTAGGGGTGAAAGTAGATGCTAACCCAGGTCGATTAAACCAAACAAGATTTTTTATCAATCGTCCTGGAATTTTTTACGGTCAATGCTCAGAAATTTGTGGAGCTAATCATAGTTTTATACCTATTGTAATTGAAAGAATTTCAATTAAAAATTTTATTAATTGAATTAATAACTATTCATCATTAGATGACTGAAAGCAAGTACTGGTCTCTTAAACCATTTTATAGTAAATTAGCAATTACTTCTAATGAAAGAATTAGTTAATTTATAACATAAATATGTCAAATTTAAATTATTACTTTAGTAATATTCTTTTATCCCTCAAATAATACCTATTAATTGAATTTTTTCATTATTTTTTTTTATTTTAATTTTTATTATTTTTAATATTATAAATTATTTTATTTTTAATTATAAAAATAACCATTATAATAATCTTTATAATAATAATAATAAAATTATAAAAAATAACTTATATTGAAAATTATAAATAATTTATTTTCAATTTTTGATCCTTCAACTAATATTTTTAATTTATCAATTAATTGATTAAGAACTTTTATTGGTTTAATATTTATCCCATATTCATTTTGACTAATCCCAAATCGTCATTTTATTTTATGAAATTTTGTTTCTTTAAAATTACATAAAGAATTTAAAACTCTTTTAGGCCCTAGTAGATTTAATGGATCAACTTTTATTTTTATTTCATTATTTTTTTTTATTTTATTTAATAATTTTTTAGGATTATTTCCGTATATTTTTACTAGAACTAGTCATTTAAATATTTCATTATCTTTATCATTAACCTTATGATTAAGATTTATAATTTATGGATGAATTAATAACACCCAACATATATTTATTCATATAATTCCTCAAGGAACCCCAACTATTTTAATACCATTTATGGTATTAATTGAAACAATTAGAAATATTATTCGTCCTGGAACTTTAGCTGTTCGACTTACAGCTAATATAATTGCCGGTCATTTATTATTAACTTTACTAAGTAGAACTGGAACAAATATACCTAATTATTTAATTTTAATCTTAATTTTTGTACAAATTATATTATTAATTTTAGAATCTGCTGTTTCTATTATTCAATCTTATGTTATTACCATTTTAAGTACTCTTTATTCTAGAGAAGTTAATTAATAAATGACATCAAATCATAATCACCCCTATCATTTAGTAGACTATAGACCTTGACCATTGACTGGAGCTATTGGAGTAATAACTTTAGTAACTGGATTAGTAAAATGATTTCATAATTTTAATTTTAATTTAGTTATTTTAGGTTATACAATTATTTTATTAACTATATATCAATGATGACGAGATATTTGTCGAGAAGGTACTTTTCAAGGCAAGCATACAATTTTAGTTACAAAAGGTCTTCGATGAGGAATAATTTTATTTATTGTCTCAGAAATTTTTTTTTTTATTTCATTTTTTTGAGCTTTTTTTCATAGAAGTCTTTCCCCTAATATTGAAATTGGATCAACATGACCCCCTATAGGAATCATAACATTTAATCCATTTCAAATTCCTTTACTTAATACTATTATTTTAATTACCTCAGGTATTACAGTTACATGAGCTCATCATGCCCTGATAGAAAATAATTTTACCCAAACTTTACAAAGATTATTAATTACTATTTTATTAGGAATTTACTTCACAATCCTCCAAGCATACGAATATATTGAAGCTCCTTTCTCAATTGCAGATAGAATTTATGGTTCAACATTTTTTATAGCAACAGGATTTCATGGCCTTCATGTAATTATCGGAACTATATTTTTATTAACTTGTTTTATACGACATTTAAATAATCATTTTTCCAATAATCACCACTTCGGATTTGAAGCAGCTGCCTGATATTGACATTTTGTTGATGTAGTTTGACTTTTCCTTTATATTTCAATTTATTGATGAGGAAATTAATTATTTATATAATATATTTAGTATATTTGACTTCCAATCAAAAAGTTTAATTATTATTAATATAAATAATTATTTTAATAATAATAATAACATTAATCATAATTACTTTATCTAATATTTTTATAATAATTTCATTTATTATCTCTAAAAAATCTTTCCTAGATCGAGAAAAATGTTCACCATTTGAATGCGGATTTGACCCAAAATCCTTATCTCGAATTCCATTTTCATTACATTTCTTTTTAATTACAGTTATTTTTTTAATCTTTGATGTTGAAATTGCATTAATTTTACCCATAATCTCAACTTTTTCAACAGTAAATTTCATAATTTGATTTAAAATTAACTTTTTTTTTATTATTATTTTATTAGTAGGACTTTATCATGAGTGAAATCAAAATATATTAAACTGAACAAATTAAGGATTATAGTTTATTTTAAAACATTTGATTTGCACTCAAATAATATTGAATTTTCAATTTATCTTAAATAAGAAGCAATTTGCATTTAATTTCGACTTAAAAGATAGAGTTAATAACTCCTTATTTATTAATTGAAACCAAAAAGAGGTATATCACTGTTAATGATAAAATTGAATAAAAATTCCAATTAAGAAATATACACATAATTAAGCTGCTAACTTAATTTTTAGTGAATAAAATCATTAATATTTCTTATGCAAACAAACACACACACACACACACACATATATATATATATATATATATATATATATATATATATATATTTATATTTATATAGTTTAAATAAAACTTTACATTTTCATTGTAAAAATAAAAAATTTTTTTTTATAAATATTTAAAGATTTATTAATCACCTTAATATCTTCAATATTATGCTCTTATTAAGCTATTTAAATAAATTATAATTAAAATAATAAAAATTATTATTCATAAAATAAATCTAAATAAATAAATTTTAAAATTATTTACCTGATAAATTATATTAACTAAAGAATAAAACTTAATAATTTTATATAACCCCTGACCTCTATATAATTCTCTTCATCCTATATCGACATTCTTACTTAATTTCTGACCAAAATTTAGAAAATAATAATTTAACCCATAAGTTGATAAATTTGGTAAAAATCATATTATTAATAAAAATCTACTTAAATTATAAAATATTAAAAATTTATTAAGAGAATAAACATTTATATTACTAATTAACCAACCTATTATTATTCCTATAAGTATAACATAAATTACTATTATTTTTAAAGAAATAGGTAAATAAATTATATAAGGAAAATAAAAAATTAATCAACTTAAAAATCTCCCAGAAATTAATCTTATAAATAATAAAATAAATATACTTTTTAATATAATATAATCCTCATCGTATAAATTATAAATTGATAATAAATTATAATCACTAATTATTAAATACATTAATAAACGAACAGTATAAAATATTGTTAAACCTGTAGAAAAATAATACAAATAAAAAATTAATAAATTTAAATTACTCATTCTTACTATTTCTAAAATTATATCCTTAGAATAAAACCCAGCTAAAAATGGAATACCACATAAAGCTAAATTAGAAATGTTTGTACATAAAGAAGTTAAAGGAATATATATTCTAATCCCCCCTATTATACGAATATCTTGATTATTGTTTATTATATGAATAATAACACCAGCACACATAAATAATAAAGCTTTAAATATAGCATGAGTTAACAAATGAAAAAAAGCTAAGTCATAAAATCCCATTCTTAAAATTCTTATTATTAAACCTAATTGACTTAATGTAGATAAAGCAATAATTTTTTTTAAATCAAATTCATAGTTTGCACAAATACCCGCTATTATCATAGTTAATCCAGAAAACAATAATAAAAACTTTAAAAAAAATATATCAACTAAAACATTATTAAATCGAATCAATAAATAAACCCCTGCAGTTACTAAAGTAGAAGAATGAACTAAAGCAGAAACTGGAGTTGGAGCAGCTATTGCTGCAGGCAACCAAGAACTAAAAGGAATCTGAGCTCTCTTTGTTATTGCAGCAATAATAACTAACAAACTAATAATTTTTATAGAAAAATCATTCCCTATAAAATTTAAATAAAAAATATAATTTCAACTACCATAATTTAATATTCAAGAAACTAATATTAAAATCATAACATCACCAATCCGGTTTGATAAAGCAGTTAATATCCCAGCATTATAAGACTTAATATTTTGGTAATAAATTACTAAACAATAAGAAACTAAACCCAAACCATCTCAACCTAAAAAAATTCTAATTATATTAGGTCTAATAATTAACAAAATCATTGAAAATACAAATATTAAAACTAAAATAATAAATCGATTTAAATTTAATTCTGAACTTATATAACTTCGTCTATAAAAAATAACTGATGAAGAAATTAAAGATACAAATATTATAAATAATAAAGATATTCAATCTAATAAAATAGAAAATACAATATTAACTGAATTAAAAGAAATAATTTCCCACTCTAAAAAAATAACTAAATTATTCATAATAAAATAAATTATTATAAAAAAATTAATTAATATAAAAAAAAATAAAAAAAAAAATCTAACAAAACAAATACAAAACTTATTAAATTTATAAATAACTTAAAATGAATTATCATATATTTGACTCCACAAATCAATATTTTTATTTAAATTATTTAAGTAAAATCAAATTATTCTATAATCAATTTTTATAATTAAAATATTTAAAGGTAATCAATGTAATAATAAAATCAAATATTCACGAGAAGTACCTGTATAAAATCTATAAACCCCTACATTATACTTACCATGTTGAGTATAAGAATATAAATATAATCTATAGCCAGCTCTAAAAAATGATATACATATTAATATAATTATTCTTAACCAAGATCATCTAACTAATCTATTAATTAATCTAATTTCACCTATTAAATTTAATGAGGGAGGAGCAGCTATATTCGAAGATATTAATAAAAATCATCATAAACTCATAGTAGGTATAAAATTTATTATACCCTTATTAATAAATAATCTTCGTCTATTTAATCGTTCATAATTTATATTTGATAAACAAAATATCCCTGAAGAACATAACCCATGCCCAATTATTAAAATATAAGATCCTATATAACCTCAATAATTTATAGTTATTAAACCCCCAATTACAACTCTTATATGGGCAACAGATGAATAAGCAATTAAAGATTTTATATCCACTTGACAAAAACACTTTATTCTAATATAAAACCCACCAATTAAACTAATCACCACTCAAATAAATCTTATTTTTAAATTAATTTTTTGCAATATAATTAAAATACGTAAAAGACCATACCCCCCTAATTTTAATATAATAGCAGCTAAAATTATAGAACCAGAAATTGGAGCCTCCACATGAGCTTTGGGAAGTCACAAATGAACAAAATATATTGGTATTTTAATTAAAAAAGCAATAATTAATCTTAAATATAAAATTAACAAATTATAATCATAAAATTTTATAAAATATATTATTATAAAATTTATATTTTTATAAATATAAAAAATTCCTAATAATAAAGGTAAAGAAGCAAATAAAGTGTAAAATAATAAATATATACCTGCTTGAATTCGTTCTGGTTGATACCCCCACCCAATAATTAATATTAAAGTTGGAATTAATCTTCTCTCAAAAAATAAATAAAATAAAAATAAATTTATTATTCTAAAAGTTAAATATAATATTATTATTAAAATAATAATATTAAATAAAAATAAATTTATATAAAAATTATTTTTATATAAGCTTTCTCTAGCTATAACTATTAATCTTCTAATCCAAATTCTTAATAAAATTAAACCATAAGAAATTATATCACATCCTATTATATAGCTCAAATTACAAAAATTTATAATATTAATAGTTATATTTATAAATATTAATATTATAAATATTAATAATATTTGCACCAATCAAAATATATTTTTTTTAAAACATAAAGGAATCATAAAAATTATTATTATTAAAAATTTTATCATTAAATTAAATTAAAACTTTGAAAATAATCATTTCCATGTGTTCGAATCATAGATACTAAAATTGATAGTCCTAATGCCCCTTCACAGACAGAAAAAACTAATAATACTATCAATATATATAAATTATAATTAATTATTATTAAATATAATAGTATTAAAAAAAAAACTCTCAATACTATAAATTCTAAACTTATTAATACAATCAATAAATGTTTATGTTTTGATACAAAAATTATATTCCCAAATATAAATATAATAATAATAATTAATCTTATATTTAACATTTGTTTAATTAGTTTTTATAGTTTAAAAAAAACTTTGGTCTTGTAAATCAAAAATAAGAATTTTCTTTAAAAACTTCAAAGAAAAAGATTTTCTTTATCTATAATCTCCAAAATTATTATTTTTATAAACTATTCTTTGATATTTTAAAAATATTTTTTTCTTTTTTATTAATTTCTTTTTCAATTTTATTATATTTTATTAATCACCCCCTTTCAATAGGATTATTAATTTTAATTCAAACTCTTTTATCTTGTTTACTCTCAGGAATATTAATTAATACATATTGATTTTCTTACATTTTATTTTTAATTTTCTTAGGAGGATTATTAGTTTTATTTATTTATGTATCGAGAGTAGCTTCAAACGAATTATTTAAAATTAATTTTATTAATAAATTTTTTTTTATTTATATTTTTTTTATTATTATCATAAGATTTTTTTTCAGTAATAATTTAATTTGAATAAATTTTTCATTTAATGATGAAATAACTAATTTTTTTAATTCAATCTTTTTTTTTAATAATGAATACAATTTTAATTTATCTAAATTATACAACAAACAAAATTATTTAATAATAATAATAATAATTATTTACTTATTTATTACATTAATTGCAATCGTAAAAATTACAAATATTTATTTTGGTCCTTTACGATCATTTAATAACTAATGATAAACTTATTTAAATCTATTCGTAAAACTCATCCAGTAATTAAAATTATTAATGGGTCATTAATTGACTTGCCAACACCCTCAAATATTTCATCATGATGAAATTTTGGCTCCTTATTAGCTTTATGTTTAATAATTCAAATTTTAACAGGTTTATTTTTAACAATGTATTATACTGCTAATGTAGAATTAGCATTTTTTAGAGTTAATTATATCTGCCGAAATGTTAATTACGGTTGATTAATTCGAACACTTCATGCTAATGGGGCATCTTTTTTTTTTATTTGTATCTACTTTCATATTGGTCGAGGAATTTATTATGAGTCATTTAATTTAAAATTCACTTGAATAATTGGTGTTATTATTTTATTCTTACTAATAGCTACAGCTTTTATAGGATATGTTCTACCTTGAGGACAAATATCTTTTTGAGGAGCTACAGTAATTACTAATCTTTTATCGGCAATCCCTTATTTAGGAACCATATTAGTTAATTGAATTTGAGGGGGATTTGCTGTTGATAATGCAACTTTAACTCGATTTTACACTTTTCATTTTTTACTACCTTTTATTATTCTTATAATAACTATAATTCATTTATTATTTCTTCATCAAACAGGATCAAATAATCCTTTAGGAATTAACAGAAATCTAGATAAAATTCCATTTCACCCATTTTTCACATTCAAAGATTTAATTGGATTTATTGTATTAATTTCAATTTTAACATTTCTTTCATTAATTAATCCTTATTTATTAGGAGATCCAGATAATTTTATTCCAGCCAACCCATTAGTAACCCCAATCCATATTCAACCAGAATGATATTTTTTATTTGCTTATGCTATTTTACGATCTATCCCAAATAAATTAGGGGGTGTAATTGCATTAGTAATATCTATTTTAATTTTAATTATTTTACCATTTACATTCAACAAAAAAATTCAAGGTATTCAATTTTATCCATTAAATCAAATTTTATTTTGATCTTTAATTACAACAATTATTTTACTAACCTGAATTGGAGCCCGATCTGTTGAAGCCCCATACATTATCACAGGACAAATTCTCACATTAATTTATTTTTCTTACTTTATTATAAACCCAATTTTAAATAAATTTTGAGATAAATTAATTTTTAACTCTTAATTAATGAGCTTGTAAAGCATTTGTTTTGAAAACTTAAGAAAGAATATAAATATTCTATTAATTTATACTAAATTAATTTTATATATTAAAATTATTTTTAATCCTATAAAAAATAATAAATAATTTAAAGATAAGGGTAAATATCTTTTTCAGCATAAATATATTAATTTATCATAACGATAACGAGGTAATGTCCCCCGAACCCAAATAAAAAAAAAAGATAAAAATACTAATTTTAAATAAAATATTAAATTTAAGTCATAACCTCCTATATAAATAATAACAAATAATAAACTTATAAATAAAATTCTAGAATATTCAGCTAAAAAAATTAAAGCAAATCCCCCTCTTCTGTATTCAATATTAAACCCTGAAACTAATTCTCTCTCCCCCTCAGCAAAATCAAATGGTGTACGATTAGTTTCTGCTATTAATGATGATAAAAAACATATTCTCAAAGGTATTATTATTATTATTAATCAAATTAAACATTGATATTCTCTAAACTTAACTATATTAAAATCCATAATTAAAATAATACTAGATATTAAAATTAAAGATAAACTTACTTCATAAGAAATCGTTTGAGCTACTGCCCGTAATCCCCCTAATAAAGAATAATTTCTATTAGAAGATCACCCAGCAATTAATAAAGTATAAACCCCAATTCTTGTACAACATAAAAAAAATAATAACCCTAAATTAAAAATAATTATATTAAATCTATAAGGAATTAATATTCAAATTATTAAAGATAATATAAATCTAACAATAGGAGAAAAATAAAAAGAAAAATAATTAGAATAATTTAAGTAAACTTGTTCTTTAGAAAATAACTTAATGGCATCACAAAATGGTTGTAAAATACCCAATATACCTATTTTATTTGGACCTTTACGAATCTGAATATAGCCTAAAACCTTACGTTCTAATAATGTCAAAAAAGCTACACCAATTAATACACCAATTAATAAAATTAAAATTCCAATAAAAATATTATATAAATCTTGCATTATCATATACTATTTATATAATATATCAATTATATATTTATGAACTCTAAAATCATCACATTTTTCTGTCAAAATAGTATATTATTAATTATTAATATTCATTAAATTTTAATTATTAAAAATATTTGATCCTTTCGTACTAAAATATTTAAACATTTTAAAGATAGAAACCAACCTGGCTCACACCGGTTTGAACTCAGATCATGTAAGATTTTAATGATCGAACAGATCAAAATTTTAAACTTTTGCATTTAAATTTTATCTTAATCCAACATCGAGGTCGCAAACTTTTTCTCTTATTTGTACTAAAAGAAAATATTACGCTGTTATCCCTAAGGTAATTTTTTCTTTTAATCATAATTTATGGATCAATTTTTCACTTATTTATGTTAAATATGAAAAAAAAGTTATATTAATTTTTTTATCACCCCAACAAAATATTAATCTTATTTTTAATTTTTAATTATATACATAATCTTAAATAATTTTAATATAAAACTCTATAGGGTCTTCTCGTCTTTTAAATTTATTTTAGCTTTTTAACTAAAAAATTAAATTTTATTTTTAATTTAGAGACAGTTTATATTTCATCAAATCTTTCATACAAGTCTTCAATTAAAAGACTATTGATTATGCTACCTTTGTACAGTCAATATACTGCAGCCCTTTAATATCATTATCAGTGGGCAGATTAGACTTTAAATTATTTACTAAAAGACATGTTTTTGATAAACAAGTGAATATAAAATTTTGCCGAATTCCTTTAATTTAATTTTAATTAATTAAATTACTTTTATTTATTATAATATACTAATTTTATCATTATTTTTAATTTTTTATTATTAATATTATTATTTTATATAAAATTAAATTTTAATTAAATTTTATTTTAAATAAAATTTTTTATAATAAATTATAATTTTTAAACAATATAAATTTTAAAATTTTTATTTAATTTCAATTTATTATAAATATTTATATTAAAGCTTATCCCTTAACATATATAACTTTAAAAATTTTATTTTTAATTATAATTAAAAATAAAATTTTTTAAATTTTAAATTAAATTTTTTTCTAAAATAACTAGATATATTTAAAAACGATTAACATTTCATTTCAAATTAATTATTAAAAATAATTTTTCTACATTAACTTTTATAATTAATTAACTCTTTTAAATTCGAGATTTTTTTTTAAAAAAAATATTTTTTAATAAACTCTGATACACAAGATACACTATATAAAAATTACTTTTTCATTAATTAATTTTCAATTATTTCAAATTTCTTTTTCAATACTAATTTACTATAAAATAATTTATTTTTTTTTTAAAAAATACTTTAATATCCCCCAATATTAAAAATTTTTTTATTATTTTTATTTTATTAATTTTCCCCCTCAAATTAATTAATTATTTTAATTTCTTTTCAATGTAAATGAAATACTTAACAAGCTCTAATTTGTTCATTCTAGAAACACTTTCCAGTACCTCTACTTTGTTACGACTTATTTCAATTTTTAAATGAAAGTGACGGGCAATATGTACATATTTCAATTTTTAATCATTTTAATAAATTAATTAAAATTACATTTAAATCCACCTTCAATTAAATTTTACAAAATTCTTTTCGTTTAAATAAATTTATTGTAATCCATCTTAAACTTAATTATAAACTGCATCTTGATCTGAATTAAATTTTATTTTAAATTTTAAAATATTATTTTTATTTAAAAATATTTTTTTAACAATGATATACAAAATTATAAATCAAGTAAATTTATTCGTGGATTATCAATTATTAGACAGATTCCTCTAAATGAACTAAAATACCGCCATATTATTTAAGTTTCAATAATATATTATTTACTATTTTAGTATTTTTAATTAAATTTTTAATAATAGGGTATCTAATCCTAGTTTATAATAAAATTTATTAAATCATAATTTTATTATAATTTTTAATTAAATTAAAATTTCACTTAATAATTTAATATTTAATTTAATTATAATTATTTATTATATACTGAAATAATTTAATTTAATTTTTGTTTAACCGCAACTGCTGGCACAAAATTAGTTATTAATTTAAATATTACTAAATCTTAATTTCTTAAATTTTTAATTTTAATTACTGTAAAATTTAATTAATTATTATTAAAATAATTAAAATTTAATACTAAAATTTACATGTAAAATAAATTTATAATAAACTATAAAAAATATAAAAAATTTATCTATTTAATTTATTTTTCACATAGATTTTTTTTTTTTTTTTTTTTAAGTTATATATTTAATAAACATTAATAAATTTTTATTACTTCTCTTATTTCTTTTCTATTAATATTATTATAAAAATTGATTTAATTATAAATCAATTATAATTCTGTTTAAATAACAATATATTATGAATGTATATATTAATTAAATAAAAAAGTTAATTTATATAAATTATATTAATTAATTAAAAATTTAACTAATTAATATAATTTTTATAATTTAAATATTTAATATATATATATATATACGCACACATATAGGCGTACATACACGCATACACCCATATAAGTAAATTAATTAATTCTTATAAATTTTATTAAACCGTAATTAATAATTTTTATATTAATAATTAAA